TCTATGAGAGCAATAAAATAATAAATAAGTATGAATATAACAAGAGAAAGGGGAATAGTAGAGAAAAAGTTCTACAAAGCTATAGACTATATATGAGTGATCCCCACACTCTTTTTTTTTTTTCAATTTCATTAATTGAATTTCGTTTGATTAAGGCGAAGTTCCGTAAAAACCTCCGCCTTCTTTAAAATATCATGAACAGTTCCTGTAGGTTGAGCGCCCTTTTCAAGGAAATATAGAATAGCAGGAACATTTGAATAAGTTTGATTCTTTATCGGATCATAAAAACCCACTTTCTGAAGATCTCTTCCGTCTCTTCGGGATCGAACATCAATTGCAACGATTCGATAGACGGCTCATTGGGATAGATGTAGATGAACAATACCCCCCCCCCCTAGAAACGTATAAGAGGTTTTCTCCTCGTACGGCTCGAGAAAAAATGATTCGAAGTTATGTCTAGGTATAGAATTCGAATGGCAAATAGATCCATAAAATCATCAAATCCATTAGACTATGATTTAAGTCTTTTTTTTTTCTTCTTTCTCGAAAAAGCAAAAATCATTTGTACTCATAACTCAAGTTGGATAACTCCCAAATAGCTCAAAGAAAACCCTTAGGCATTTCATTTATTGAGTGGTCTCTAACCCCCTTTTTTTGTCTCGTTTAGAATCCATTTGGATTCTTCATTCTGATCTAGTTGTTGAGACAATTGAAAACGGTATTTCCTTGTTCCAGGATCCTTTATCTTTACTTTGAATCATTGGGTTTAGACATTACTTCGGTGATCCTTAATCGTTTCAAAATGGCAGCAACATACCTTTTTTTGTGATTTCTTTCTATCAAAGAATCATAGAACAGTTGATTCACGCGTGCTACACTTTTGATCAAAAGAGTTTTACCAATTCCAACAAAATTTCCTTTTGGATTTGAAACTTGCTCGAATTGGATCCTTTCGATTTCTATATCGAAGATATACTTACGAAGTTATTCCAACTTATTGATTGGCACTAACCCTAGATCCTTGCCCCTGAGAAATGAATCAATCCTTTCTACTCGAGCTCCATCATATCATGTACTATTTACATTACACCCCAAATGGGGGTTCTAGTGGAACAGAACAAAAGATGTCGAGCCAAGAGCACTTTCATTCCTATATAATCTAAAATGGTGGATGGAAGAATCCACAGCTGATCATGTCTTTCAAGTCGCACGTTGCTTTCTACCACATCGTTTCAAACGAAGTTTTACCATAACATTCCTCTAGTTTGGAACCGGTATGTAATTGATTCAATTATGGAATCATGAGTAGTCATTGGTTCAGTCGGTACATAGTAATCCATACTTTTTTCCTTCTATCTGGATAGGTAGATATTTTTCTGAAGAAGTCTCAGCAAGAATTCAACTTAATCCCGTATGAATGCAACATTTTTTTTTTATTATTTATAAATAACACAAATATAAATAACACGAATAAATAAGTTCTTTTTGAATCTGTATCTTTGAGTGACTCAATAGGATAGATTCACCAATCTCACACGTCTTCAAGTACCAAGGACTCGTAAGAAATCATTAAAAATATTTAATTGAAAAAATTTCCTACTTCGACATCATTAGTTGAATAATGTTTTACAGTAAGTACCGCATTTGATTTTGATCATCATAAGAGAGATAAATCCATGTTTCTTTTCGAATTGAACCATCATCACTGATTTAAAGCATATAGATAGATCGAAAAGCAAATCCAATTTCTTTCTGTGGAGTGGATAAAAAAGACTTATATGTAAGGGAAGATTTAGGTCATTATTCTTTCATCTGATTGATAAAATCAGAATTGAAAGAATAGGGGATTTCTGTATCTATCAGAGAAACTGAACAATTGTCACTGGAAGTAATTAAATTATGGATATTCTATGTTAAATATTTGGATCACAAATCTTTTTCACAAAAATCGAAACACCGTTGTCACTGAAATAGAATGATAACAATACATACATACATATAAGCATTTCTTCATTTTATACGTATTTGACTTTCGGTTCAGTAATTTTTCTGTAATCTTTCCATAAAGTGAATAGAGTGTCTAAATCACCCCCTGCCTCAATTGTTACATTGATTTCTAATTATTCTCATTAGAGCCAAAGACAAAATGTCTAAAAATGAGGTTCAAAGAAAATACATCTGTTACATATGGAATTGATTGTTAATGAGATTCGGATAGACATAGATATTAAAATTTATACCTTCCATTGCTGTTTAAGTCCTATCTACTCCCCGAATTCTATGGGGATGATGAATATGAATCATAAATCAAAAAAGGATCCTCTTTTATGGGATGCTAGACGGGCTAGTCTAGGTACAAAGACTAAGAGGTCCAGATTAAGTCGTTGTTCCTATTTTTTATTTTACCCTAACCCAGTCGTAAGAGACTTAATCCCGTTGATTGAATTCAATTAGTACCACGAAACCCCTCTTGTTTAAAATTCAAGAAATCCACAGAGAA